TTATGTTATATATGCATATATGAATGATTTAATGTAAGAAAACTTTTACGGAATTGCAACCAAAGAGGTCGGTTATAAGTCTAAGTAAATTAAGTAAATACTCAATACCCAAGTCGGCTTACAAAGTTGATCCTGATATCATCAAGTACTTTTTGGGTTGTCTTTTAGGATTACTATGCTATCTACAAAATAGTTGGAGACACCAGTTTACTTGTTACTAATTTCGTCTAGCAGATAGGTTTCTTTAGATCTCTTGTTTCACTCCGATAGTATTATCGGTGATATCAATGCAGAGGAAATGAATGCATTTCTATACTATTCCATTTTAAGTGTAAGTAGTAAATTAATTAAGTGAAATAGATATTTATCTATTTCACTTAATTATACTAGATCTTACGGAGCCTATTCGTGCACAACACGATTCGAATCTGATCATAGAAAAGATTTCCTTCAAGTGAACCAGCCTATCAGGTTACATAGTGGTTTGGAACAAAGACACATTTCGTTGCTAATTACATACAATGTGGCAGGCAGATATCTACACAGACCAATCAATAGGTCAAGTCACACACTCCCATAATCTATTATCTCTTCGAAGAATCCCCCTCAACTCGATACTATTAGTTAGTGATTTGATATTTGACACTAACACTATTAGTTGAAGAGAAATATCCAAATCTATGTCTTATTATTTTCAATAACCCATACTTATAGCAATAAAATTCAACTATTCCTCATCTAAACGGATTCATTACAAATATCTAGTATATATCTTCTTTATCTTTATAAAGGCCCAGAAATACCTTGTTTACGTATCATTGGAAAGTGCATTAACATAAATACAGCAGTAAGAAGCGGCAATACAAAAGTGTGTAAACTATAAAAGCGAGTCAAGGTGGATTGCCCCACACTAGCACTTCCGCGCAATAATTCTACCAAAGGGGATCCTATTACAGGAATAGCCTCAGGTACACCTGTTACAATTTTTACCGCCCAATAACCAACTTGGTCCCGAGGTAAAGAATAACCAGTTACGCCAAAAGATGCGGTCAATACTGCCAGAACCACACCTGTAACCCAAGTTAATTCGCGGGGTTTTTTAAACCCACCGGTGAGATACACACGAAAAACATGTAGAATCATCATTAGAACCATCATACTCGCTGACCATCGATGAACTGATCGGATTAACCAACCAAAGTTAGCTTCTGTCATTATGTATTGAACAGAGGAAAAAGCTTCAGTAACGGTCGGACGATAGTAAAAAGTCATAGCAAATCCCGTAGCTACTTGGACTAAAAAACAAGTAAGGGTAATCCCCCCCAAACAATAAAATATATTGACATGGGGCGGAACATATTTACTAGTTATATCATCCGCAATCGCCTGAATCTCGAGACGTTCTTCGAACCAATCATAGACTTTATTGAGATAGGCGAGAATTCCCCTCTCAGAACTGTATATGAGACTTTCATCTCGTACAGCTCAAGCAAAACCACCCCAATAAAAAAAAATAAGAAATAGTAAGATTTMGATATGGAATAAAAAGTTTGAAGCTTCTTAATCTTCGATTCAATCTTCTCTAAATCTATGAAAGAAACAAATTATAGAACTGGTCTTTGTGGTGATAATACCAAAATATCAAGTTGGCTCAATCATCTTTATGTTGATCCTTAGAGGCCTCTTGAATTCTCTATTTACCCATTTTTTTCTTCAATTTCGAATTCTAAATTCTAATGTGTCTTTTTTTTTTTACTTTCTTTTTGTTTGAATTGATAGGAATTTTTCTTGTTAAAACCCTATGAATCGTTTAAAACCTCAGATTCATACTAAAACCGCGATGATTCCATAAAAAATCATAACCTAAGCCAAGGATTCCCTGAGTAAGAACGGGCGGCTCATCACATATTCCATGAATTAGACAAAATGCCTTAACTTAAAAAAAAAAGATTTTCCTTTTTTTTTTGTCAAACCAAAGTCCAAAGTGTTTGACATTCTTTTGGGAGTCCGGACACGAGGTCAAAAATACAAATATGAATCATAGTTCAAATAGTTCTTAATCTAGTTTATATAGTTCGCGTTCCAAATACTCAACTAAATATCCGACGAAGGAGAACCATCTCTAGAAAGGTGACAGACCTATTCTCTGTACTATCAATAGAATCAATTCTAACAAGTCACACACTCATATTCCGGAAATACAGAAAGACAAAAATTCCACGATCGAACTACCAATATAAAAAATAGGAGTTCTAACTGATTGGTTTTTGATTCCAAAGTTAGGAATTTGCGGATTTAATTCATTGAAATTCCATCCAATAAAACGGAAGAATTATAAATCTCTAAAATAATAGATAGAAATACTGCAAATAGAGACATTACGACACCCATCAAAGGAGTCGTTCCCCATCCTGGAGCTACTTTACCATATTCCGAATTAAGTGGTTTTAATAAACTACCCGCATTAGTTCGTCTTGGGTTCGATCTAGAACTGTTGTCAACAGTTTTTGTAGCCATAAATCCTATTGTATTCAGTGAGATCTGTTGACTTTGTATACCATTCCATTGTAAATAAACGATCTTATGAGAAATCTGTTGGGGTCTTGAAATTCTATATGGAAACAGCAACCCTGGTCGCCATCTTTATATCTGGTTTACTTATAAGTTTTACCGGGTACGCCTTATATACCGCTTTTGGGCAACCTTCTCAACAACTAAGAGATCCATTCGAGGAACACGGGGACTAGTTGAAGTAATGAGCCGCACCCCCCTGGTGCGGCTCATTACTTCAATCGAGCTAATGAAAAATCATTTCATCTTTTTAGTTGGAACTTTAGGTGGTTCTCGAAAAAAGATAGCGAAAAAAATTATCCCTAGGGTCGAGACTAAAAGGAATGTATAAACCAATGCTTCCATAGATTCAATCATGATTTACAATTATAGCTTCCCTATCTGTTTGTTTTGGCTTTTTTTTTTGAGGGAATTTTCAATACAGTATCGGAGTGAATTTGAATTACCTATTTTTTTTTTGACTCTTTCTCTTTCAAGAGTTGAAAGCTAGAAAAGAGGTTTTGGATTAGACTACCTGTCTTATTGTAGTTGGATCCCCAAGTTTTTGGAATGCTCCAAATTCTACTTGAGCATCCAAATCGGGGTCAATACCAGCAAAAACATCTCGGAACAATGTTCTAGCACCATGCCAAATGTGTCCGAAGAAGAAGAGCAAAGCAAATGAAGCATGCCCAAAAGTAAACCAACCCCTTGGGCTGCTACGAAAAACACCATCGGATTTCAAAGTCGCACGATCTAATTCAAAAATTTCACCCAATTGAGCGCGTCTAGCATATTTTTTCACAGTAGCGGGATCRCTATAACTGACKCCATTGAGTTCGCCGCCATAGAACTCAACGGTTACACCTACCTGTTCAACACTATACTTCGATTCTGCCCTTCTAAAAGGAACATCAGCCCTAACAATTCCGTCGTCGTCTACCAAAACCACTGGAAATGTTTCAAAAAAAGTCGGCATACGACGGACAAAAAGCTCACGCCCTTCTTTATCTCTAAAAATAGGATGTCCCAACCATCCAACCGCTATTCCATCTCCGCTATCCATTGATCCCGCCCTGAACAATCCTCCTTTTGCCGGATTATTACCGATATAATCATAAAAAGCTAATTTTTCAGGAATTTTAGACCAGACTTCTGATAAACTTTGATTTTCGGCTAGTCCGGCGCTAACTTTTCGATATATCTCTTGCTGGAAGTAACCCTGATCCCATTGATAACGAGTCGGCCCAAATAATTCGATGGGGGTAGTTGCTGAACCATACCACATAGTTCCAGCAACAACAAAAGCTGCAAAAAAAACAGCCGCGATACTACTGGAGAGTACGGTTTCAATATTTCCCATACGCAATCCTTTGTATAGACGTTGTGGCGGTCGGACACTAAGATGGAATAGACCCGCTAATATGCCCAATGTACCTGCTGCAATATGATGAGAAGCTATTCCTCCCGGAACAAAAGGATCAAAACCCTCCACCCCCCACGACGGATTTACAGGTTCCACCTTTCCCGTTAGTCCATAGGGATCGGACACCCATATTCCAGGGCCGTACAAGCCTGTTACATGAAATGCACCAAAGCCAAAGCAAGCCGCGCCGGAGAGAAATAAATGAATTCCGAAGATCTTCGGCAAATCCAAAGAAGGTTTTCCTGTCCGTTCATCGCAAAAGATTGCTAGATCCCAATAGACCCAATGCCAGATAGATGCCAAAAAGCATAAGCCAGAAAAGACAATATGCGCTCCAGCTACACCTTCGTAACTCCAAATCCCCGGATTCGTTACAGCCCCTCCCGTGATACTCCAACCTCCCCACGAATTAGTTATTCCTAAACGAGTCATGAAGGGTATAACGAACATACCCTGTCTCCACATTGGATCAAGAGCAGGGTCAGAAGGATCAAAAACGGCTAATTCATACAGAGCCATCGAGCCCGCCCAACCAGCAACCAAAGCTGTATGCATTATATGAACAGCAAGTAACCGGCCGGGATCATTCAATACAACGGTATGAACACGATACCAAGGCAAACCCATGAAAAATACCCCTTTATCAAACAAAAATAGACACTACGTAACTTTATTTCATTATTGCATTGGGAAAGACTAAGCTATGACTATTCGATGTACCTTCCTTGTTCAGTGGCATATTTACTATGTTATATTTTATTCGTAGGAACAAAGAGAAGCAAATTTATTCTATACTCGATAAGTACCAATGCGCAATGGGCGATTGAGACCATTTTCTATGAATAAATGTGCCCAGCCTTATTTAGCAATAGAAGGACTTATTCATAGAAATTTTCATTTATTTTTTTTGGCTTTTTTTCGTCATTTTTCTACCCTATGACCTCTGGATAAAATAAATATGACAAAGCCAATATTGTAAAATCAAACCATATTATTACGTTTCCACATCAAAGTTAAAGTATTTAGTTCTTTTTTCTTTCAATTCATGCCTATTGGTGTTCCAAAAGTTCCTTTCCGAATTCCTGGAGAGGAAGATGCAACTTGGGTTGACGTATAGTGCGACTTGTCAGATCTATTGGGTCACATGGGATTTCCCCGTTCTCTCTCCCGATCGAGATATCCTCCGTTTCGCCCAAGAAAAAAAAATGGAATTATCAACAATTAGAGCGCGAAGTGCAATTAGATGCATTGTATTGGTTGGGGGAATTCATAGTAGTTAGAATATTTTATGGTTAGCTGTGGTTGTATTCACAAAATGAAGTATCCAGGCTCCGTTTAAAAAAAACCCAATTGGTAATATATCTGTGTATCCTAAATGATTCCTGTTTGGTATTTTGTAAAGTCATAAAAATGGTGATGGGAAGATTTGTCCTATATATGCAAATCCAAATCGGGCGGATCTTTACCCGGAGTAGAGCATAAACCTAAAAAGATGAAAGAGGTCCATTAAGGAACAAGAAAATACCATCGGGACTTGGATTGAATCTCGATAAAACAATACATCAATAAGAAGCTAATTTAATAAGTTTATTGACTTCTCTAAGGACAAGAAAGAAAAGAAGTCAAAATTCGTCTTTAGTGAAAAATAGRAAAAAAAAAAAGCCCTTTTAAATAAATTAAAATTAAAAAAGAAAAAATAAAAAAAAAACCGGATATGAAAAAGAATAGGAAAAAAGAAAGAGGCCCGGAAAGGATACATTGATTCTTTTTTTCGAAAATGTTTTTTGAACCGTATGCATTAAAAGGTGCGTGTACGGTTCAAAAGGGATACAATTATTTTACCCTATTCAACCGACTTTATCAAGAAAGATTACTTTTTTTAGGCCAAGAAGTTGATAGCGAGATCTCGAATCAACTTCTTGGTCTTATGATATATCTCAGTATTGAGGATAATACCAAAGACCTGTATTTATTTATCAATTCTCCCGGCGGCTGGGTTGTACCCGGAATAGCTATTTATGATACTATGCAGTTTGTGCAACCAGGGGTTCATACAATATGCATCGGATTAGCCGCATCAATGGGCTCTTTTATCCTGGTTGGTGGAGAAATTACTAAACGTCTAGCATTCCCTCACGCTTGGCGCCAATGAGATTTTGTCGTTGAGAGAAAAAAGAAAACTATGCCTTCGCCATATCAATATTAAGTAATAATAGCATGGCACTTAAAATTCGATATGAAAAAAAAGTTGTATTTTTTTTCTTGCAAAAGATTCGATTATATATCGAAAAAGTGGTATGAAATAAAAGGTATTTCTGGTTTTATCTTATCTATCAGGAATCCAAGTCAGCGTCACAAACTTTTTTGTTTTCACGTCGAAGGGCTCTTAACAATATTTAGGGTTTAAAATAAACAAAAAAGTACGAAAAGAAGAATATTTTTCGTTCGATCAAAAAGAAACTTTGGGATTGCTGAATCAAAGAAAAAAAAAAGAATCTATCTTAAAATATCAATATAAAGCAACGGAACCACCATAGTATTTTTTAACTCCTTCAAAAGGAAAGTAAGGGTGGCTATTTGATCCTTTACGTATCTGGGATTGATTTGATTTTTATCTTTGTTGAATGGAATGTAAAGTAAGGGTCAATTGTAGAGCCGTATGCAATGCACAAAAGATGCTGCCCGTACGGTTGTTCATTCAACTCTATGCCCCTGACTTATTATTTTATTCTTTATCTGTCTTTTCGATTTGTTTCATCACACCAGATATAGAACTCTTCTATGCTCAGGGTAATGATCCATCAACCTGCTAGTTCTTTTTATGAGGCGCAAACGGGAGAATTTATCCTGGAAGCGGAAGAATTGCTGAAACTACGCGAAACCCTTACAAGGGTTTATGTACAAAGAACGGGAAAACCTTTATGGGTTGTATCTGAAGATATGGAAAGAGACGTTTTTATGTCAGCAAACGAAGCCCGAGCTTATGGAATTGTTGATCTTGTAGCAATTGAATGAAAAAAAAATCGATTTTGTGCAAATTCGTGATTTGAGATTTTAGCTCATTTTAGCTCCGAGTTTATTATTCTATTAAATAGAACAAATTGAATACAATAAAAAGTCATAATCCTCCGGTTAAGATCAATCTAAACCAGCCCATTCTGTACATGATTCAACATGCCAACCATTAAACAACTTATTAGAAATACAAGACAGCCAATTCGAAATGTCACGAAATCCCCGGCTCTTCGGGGGTGTCCTCAGCGCCGAGGAACATGTACTAGGGTGTATGTGCGACTCGTTTAGATCATGAGCTGAGCAAGAAAACCGGCTTTCCGCTAGGAAAGATCCGCCTTAGTGAATAGCATAAACGGGAAGAATGAACTACGTTCACTTCTCTAAAAACTAAAAAAAAAAGAGAACATATCCATCAACTGTCTATAAAGCTTATGGTTGCCATTGGTGCAAATCCAATCAATCACCTAGAATAAGCAAGTCTCCATTGGTAGCAAAGCAACTGAAATGGTTATCCATTAAGCGGACGAAAGCTTATTGAAGTTCAAAAAAACAAAAAAAAATGCGAAACTTCATTTTTCACTCGGTCAAGAAAAGAACGGACTACGAGGGTCAGCTATCCAGCTAACTTTCATAATTGAATACCGTTACTGTACAGACATGTCTCATTGTGAAAGATCTGTTACTGGATAATTCATGGGTAGAGCCAAAAAGTGTAGTGTGAACTATACAAGTTACCACTAACATTGATTAAATGAAGGAAAGGCTCCGGTCTATAGGGAAGACCTCACCGTTTACAAAGTAACCATAGAAACGATGGAACCCACTATTTCTTTATCCATTAAATTTCGATTTCGTTTTAGTATTGACTCTAAATAGATTTTTGACACCTAGCAAAATCGAATTTCTTTTTTCTTTCGTATTTTGCAGTAAAATACCTAAAAAAATCGTGGTTGGGAAGGTTATAGTAGCCGAAGCCATTGGAATTTCTATTTTATACATTGGAAAGCCGTTTGGTTATTAATAGACCAGAAGAATAACTGAAAGAAAATCAATCAATTAGTTATTGGCAACGTTTTATTTATTCAATGACCAGGATTAAACGCGGATATATAGCTCGAAGACGTAGAACAAAAATTCATTTATTTGCATCAAGTTTTCGAGGGGCTCATTCAAGACTTACTCGAACTATTACTCAACAGAAAATAAGAGCTTTGGTTTCGTCTCATCGGGATAGGGAAAAGCAAAAGATACATTTTCGTCGTTTGTGGATCACTCGTATAAACGCAGTAATTCGAGAAAAGGGAGTATTATATAGTTATAGTAAATTAATACATGATTTATACAAAAGTAAGTTGCTTCTTAATCGTAAGATACTGTCCCAAATGGCTATATCAAATAGGAATTGCCTTTCTATGATTTCCAACGAAATAAAGAAGTAGATTGTAAAGAATACGCCAAAAGAATTTAAGCGAAGTTCCCGGAGAACGAACTCCGGGAAGATAGAGTCAAAGGAGAAAATAGGCTAAAGTAGGCAAAATGAATGAACACATTCAAGAAAAAAAATCTCTTTTTCCGATTCATTTCTTACGACGTTAACATCTGGATTCTTGGATTTGTCAAACAACAATCCGCATTTGAGTTCGGATTGGACTTCTGATTCAAGTGAACAAAGAATAAGCCTATTTTATTTAATTTTTTTTCTGGTTATAAGACCAGTAGTAGTAGTTCTAGTGGTCGACTCCGTTTTTTCAAACTGTTTCTCATTATTGAGAAAAGGTAACAAAGCTAAAATGCGAGCTTGTTTTATAGCAATAGTAATTAATCGTTGTTGTTTCAAGGTCAATCTATTAACCCGTCTAGATAATATTTTTCCTTGTTCACTAATAAAACGACTAATTAAACTCATGTTCCTATAATCAATTCGATCCCCCGATTGAATCGGGGGCAAACGCCTACGAAAAGATCGCTTGGATTTAAGAAAAGGTCGCTTGGATTTATCCATGGTTTGTTTGTTTAGTTTAGTTATTATCCCTAAAATCCTATTTCGTAATTGGTATTTTCTTTTTTTTTTTACCCAAATAGCATTTTTTTCTATTTCAATATGTTCTATATAATGATAATGGCATTTTTCCATTTCATTTCAAGGATAAGACATACTGGATTCGATCTATTTCTTTATTTCCCCATGAATCATATGTTTGTAACAATAGGGACAGAATTTTCTTAATTCTAATCGATTAGTCGTATTGTGCCGGTTCTTCTGAGTAATATATCTCGAAATGCCTGTTGAGACTTTCTTGACCCCGTTTCGGATACAACCGGTACATTCCAAAATCACTGTTATTCGCGCATCTTTCCTTTTGGCCATGAACCTCCTTTGAATTTTTGATTTACTCAACCCGGCTGAGTCAAAACGACGAAAAAGAAAGGAAGGAATAAAAAATAGAACTTACTAACCAACTATAAAGGAACTAAAAAAAACAAGTAAGAAATAATAAAACAATGATTTCGAAACTATTTGAAGGCAGTATTTGAGTTAAAGATCTTGTATTCTTGCCCCAGATCTTCAGTTTCCTACTCTATCCCCATGCCTTTATTGAAATTGAATTTCAATTTAGTACTATTCTGTTAATTGAATTTCAACCCGAGTCTAGCAGACGTTAACGTTAGATCCACTTTTATTCTTTCTCTTTTTTCCAGAATAAGGGAAAAAAGAGAAAGAATAAAAGGGTAGGATTAATCATCGATATTTGATCGTATCTCTAATCTTCTTTATTGCTTTCGATATCAATAACTAGAATCAAAAAAAGGGAAATGTCAACGCATCCGGGAAAAAACGATTAATCTCTATCAATAGACCTGCTAACAACCCGAACCATAGCGTACTTAGTACTGGGGCCACAGAGAGATATGTTTTTAGGTCGCGCATTGAAAAACCTCCTTTTTACTTATTTTAACTTATTGTAATACATAAAGAAAACTTATATATGATCAGAGGCATATGTACTT